TTATTTGATCTCCTTTTGTTGTTCAAATCTTCAAATCCAAAGAATTCCCTTTTTTATACATAGGTTGTCGATTTGGCACTAGATAAAAGGGCAAGACGCCCATTTTTCTGATAAATGGTTTCAAATCATTTTCTCGATATGAGTGTTCTATATCGTATGAATTACCAACTTTTTTTTTGAAACCATTTCTTTCGGTACTAACTTAATGGCAGAAAGAGTACCATGTGGTGCCTGGACTTCAAACAGTTTAGCTTTAACCATGTTAAAAGTTGCGCATTATTGGTTGATAGAGAATCAAGTTGATTTACCAATGAGTCACGAAATGCTATAGTTCTTACATATGATTTCTTAATTTATTCAGAAGTAATTCGTTGGGATCATGCAATTAGTTTAGTTTCCTATTTATATTTATCAAATTATCAAAAGAAATAAAAAGAAAATAAAGTGCAGCTGGCCGGACCCAACCTATTCTTGAAATACACAACTCGCACACACTCCCTTTCCAAAAAAAATCAATACACCAAGCACTACACTTAGATTTATTGGATTTGTTGCTAAAATATCGGTATTAAACCCGAAACCCCCCGCAGATGGCCAATAGCCCAAGGAAACGAAAAAATTGGTTACATTTTTCATATGCGCTCCTATTTCTTATAGATAAGACTAACAAAGAACTGAGTTCTTTTTTTATCACCGCGCCCGCCCCTGCCCCTTTTTGATTCATTTTTTTTTTGAAATTTTCTAAATAAGAAGATACTTATTAGATTAGGCCCTGGATCTTACGTAAATTGCGAAATATCTCCTTTGTCAAAAGGCCCCCTAAACCTAAAAGTCAAAAAAAAAAGGTTCCCATTGTACTAAACTAATAAATGCGGGAAGGAAGAATGCGGGCGGATCCGCTAATTCCTCATCCTCAAATCAGTCCTTCCCGGAGTATTGTTTTAACAACAAATAATTAATTGTAGGAGTAAGGTGTTGATATAATTCGAAGAAGCAAACGACAAGTCCGAGTTAATAAAATAAGAAAAGAATACGTTACGTACTTTTTCACATTTCTAGGATTAAATTAAACAAAAGGATTCGCAAATAAAAGTGCTAATGCCACGACCAGCCCGTAAATTGTTAAAGCTTCCATAAAAGCTAGACTAAGCAATAAAGTACCTCGTATTTTCCCCTCTGCCTCTGGTTGTCTCGCAATACCTTCTACAGCCTGGCCTGCAGCAGTACCTTGACCAATTCCAGGTCCAATAGAAGCAAGCCCTACGGCCAATCCAGCAGCAATAACAGAAGCGGCAGAAATCAGTGGATTCATAGTAAGTTCCTCCTACAAAAAAAAGAAATGGTTAATGATACAATCAACCAATGATTTATTACTTATTTTCTCACTAAAATCTATTGGGTCGAGCTAACTAAAACCTCCGAATTGAAATGATAATATTAGTAAATCGCCAGAACTACTCCGATATCTCGTTTTTATTTGAGTTTCTACTTACCCATGATGAAATTTTTGTAAATCCCTATTTAAATGGTTCTAGTTATTTATTGCATTTCTTTGTTTCGAACCACTCTTTTATTCAATTCTTCATTCTTTCCTCTTCCATATCCAAGAGTGCATCTGTTTTTTTATTCAACTCACAATCACAAATAAAACAGAAGGATTCCTATTGGAATCTATCTAAACGCAATGGGCTAGAAATACTAGATATACTTAATACTGGGTACTGGAAAAATAATTATAAATATTATATAATGATATATAATATAGGGGTAGATAATATATAGGGATAACTCCTGCCTTTACCTTATATTATTAGTGAATATCTAATATCACATATACATTTGTTTATTCTATAGCGTAAACAAACCACCCGCGTTGAATATTGAATTGAATCAGATTCTGCATTTTTTGAAACGTACAAGTGGACTAGACTTACACTGGATTTATAGACATTATATATATATCCATTTTAACCCCCTTAATTCATCTTTTTTTTTTTTTACAATTCCACAATATAGTCTACTTTCTTCCTTTGTATGGATTATGTATTCTCCCCCCCGCGGAGTGATTATTTTGAACCATACATGAATTAAGATTAGGATAAGCTTAAGAAAAAAAAAGATTATTTCAAAATCTAATCAATGATGACCCTCCATGGATTCGCCTATATAAGCCGCAGCTAAAGTTGCAAAAATAAGAGCTTGAATACCACTTGTAAATAATCCAAGAAACATAACGGGTATAGGAACTACTGAGGGTACTAAAGAAACAAGAACAACAACTACTAATTCATCAGCCAATATATTCCCGAAAAGTCGAAAACTAAGAGATAGGGGTTTTGTGAAATCTTCTAGGATGTTAATTGGTAAAAGTATTGGAGTTGGTTGAATATATTTCCCGAAATAACCCAATCCCTTTTTGGTAAGACCCGCATAAAAATATGCCGCGGACGTAGGTAAAGCTAAAGCAACAGTAGTATTTATATCATTCGTGGGAGCAGCTAACTCCCCGTGAGGTAACTGTATAATTTTCCAGGGTAAAAGAGCGCCTGACCAGTTAGAAACAAAAATAAAAAGGAACATAGTTCCAATAAAGGGAACCCAAGGGCCATATTCTTCTCCAATCTGGGTTTTGCTCAAGTCTCGAATAAATTCAAGGATATATTCGAAGAAATTCTGACCGTTAGTCGGAATGGTTTGTGGATTCCGAACAGCTATGATGACTGAACCCAATAAGATAGCAATTACGAACCAAGAGGTAATAAGTACTTGGGCATGGATTTGTAAACCTCCTATTTGCCAATATAAATGTTGGCCCACTTCGACACCCGATATATCGTATAAACCCTTAATGGAATATGGTATAACGTTCATATTGTCCTCTGACAGAAATCGAACTTCAAATAAAAAAGGAATTATTTTGATTCAACCATCTCTTTCTTAACTCACCTACTTTAATGATTAATCATATATTTAGGATACAAAAAAATCACATAACATAATATCAATATCCCTAGTCTTTTTTATCTTTATCTCTTTTTCAAATTCAAGAATAATAAAATAACCGATCCAATAAATCTATTGAGCGAGTTCGAAAATACAAATAATTAATTAATCTTATTATTCTTAATCATAATTAACGATTTCTTATATAGCTAGAACGACCCTCGCAAATTGCGAATACTAATTTGTTAAGAATGAATCGGATTGAAGCTATAGCGTCATCGTTGGCTGGAATCGAAATATCTGCGAGATCTGGGTCACAATTTGTATCGATTAAACAAATGGTCGGAATCCCCAAAATGACACATTCTCGAAGAGCCGTATATTCTTCTTCCTGATTAACAATGATTACAATATCCGGTAATTCCGTCATATATTTGATTCCACCTAGATATGCTTGAAAGGTAGATAATTTTCTCTTCAACATTGCTGCATCTCTTTTTGGGAGACGATTGAGTTTCCCCATCTTTTGTTCTGCTCTTAAGTCCCTGAACTTATGAAGTCTCGTTTCCGTAGTAGACCAATTCGTTAACATACCACCGAGCCATTTTTTATTAACATAATGACACCGAGCCCCTATTGCGGCTGATGCTACTAAATCCGCTGTTTTATTCTTGGTACCAACGATTAAAAAGTTTTTTCCCCTACTTGCTGTATCAAAAACTAAATCACAGGCTTCTGATAAAAAACGAGCCGTTCTAGTAAGATTTATAATATGAATACCTTTACGCTTTGCAGAGATGTAAGGGGCCATTCTAGGATTCCATTTCCTAGTACCATGACCAAAATGAACCCCTGCTTCCATCATCTCTTCCAAATTGATGTTCCAATATCTTCTTGTCATTTTTCCACACACTTCCTCCTTGTTTAACAAAGAAACAAGGTACCCCGAAATAAATAATCGTTCCGACGGAACCTTCGACTGTGGATTGACCACTGATACACGGCCCAAACCATTAATTTATTTTAATTAATTATTACCGAATCAATACAATAATGGAATTAACCAGATAGTTCCAGACAGTTAAACTAAAAAAAAGAATGAAGCTTTTCTTAGGAATCATTAAATCGCATAAATGATTGTTCTGATGTCTCGTGGAAATTGTTTGGGGCGAAAGAACAAAATAATTCTCTATGGTGTAACAAAATATCTCTCGTTTCCAACTCGAATAGATTCTTCCTTTTATTTTCCAAATCAATGTTTTTGTATTGTCTTGATGAACGGTGCACTAATTTTTGGAACCCGGTACCAACGGGTATAATCCCTCCCAGAACAACGTTCTCTTTCAGGCCTTTCAACCAATCAATACGACCTCGTAAAGCAGCTTTTGCTAAAACTCGAGCGGTTTCTTGAAAACTAGCCTCGGATATGAAACTTTGAGTATTCAGAGATGCCCTCGTTATTCCCAATAAAATTGCCCGATAACTGACCACTTCGTCTAAAGCACGCCCCGCTCGTTCCGCTCGCAACAATCCGATTAATTCTCCAGGCGAAAAAACATTCGACATTCCATCTTCCGAAACCAATACTTTTGATGTTATTTGACGTACAATAATCTCTATATGTCTATTATGGATCTGTACCCCTTGAGATCGATAAACCTTTTGAATCTTATTAACCAAAGAGATACGACTTTGAGCTATGGTTAGCTCAGCCCCAATCAAGAATTCCCAGGGGATTCCAAGAATCCTTGGTATACGTTCGTTCCAACTTTCAACTCTCTTTTCGAGGTTCATCGATATTGAATCAATTGAACGGACTTCTAAGACTTGTTCCACTTTTGGAAGGCCCTGCGTTATGTCACCAGATCTCGATTTTTCATATATAAATGTAACTAATGTCTCCCCTTCATAAAGGATTTCTCCATAATGGCCATGAACAGTTGCTCCTGGAGTAGCCAAATAGGGCTTAGCCGATCTTATAACTAAGGAGTCAGTATGAATAATGAAAATTTGACCAGATTTTTTTATGTGTGGCCCGTATTTGAATAGACATACATTTTCACAAAAAAATTGTCCAAGGTGAATTCTTAGGAATGTCTCTTCGTAAGAATCGTAATGGAGAAAACACCAATTCAAATGGAATGGATGCAAGATGATGTTACTACACAAATCGGGATTATAAATCCTCTTATTTTCATCCATTAAAGAGTATTTTAGTGCTTCAAGTACTTGGAAAGTCTGTTTAAAATTGTCAAGTAACAAATATTTATTTAACAAGATCTTATTATGAGTTAATAAATGGTAAGATGAATAAAAATTCGCTATTTTAGGTACAATAGTACCTAAGGGACCCAACAAACCCCTAATTGCAATTAGGGAATTCCTATTTTTTGTCACATTGTTATATTTCGAACCATTGAATGGACCAATTTGAAGACAATTGGATGATGACAAAATTATGAAAAATGGGCATTCCTTATTTCGATTCAACAACGTACCAACCTTAATAGTTCCTTGATATTGTGTAAGTAATTGAATCTTCGCCTTGGAATGAAAGGGATTGATATTGGTGCGGTCTAATTCCTTTTCGGAAATCAATCCCGAACCGGCCGTATCATACCTTTTTCCGCTAGACGAAATAGTGGACTTGGCTAACTCAATTCTTATGAAATAACGAATTAGATCACTTGCCCTTATCTCAACAAAGGAAGCATGAACCTCTTCCATAGAACCATTTTGTTCTGAATCCCAATTCAATACTAAGCAAGTCCGAACTAATTGAATACTTGTGTGATATATTCCTCGAATTGACTTGCCATATCCATAAAGAATATAATTGACAATTCTAAGTTGGACATTATCCTTTTCCTGCAAGAGATCCTGAGAGAAAAGTGTTGCTAAATTTATCCCATCAGCTATTTCATATGTGACTACGGGCCGAACCGAAACAAAATACTTTTTCTTGGTAGGTGTGATCCGTTGGACATAGATCCAATTTTTCAATCTTTTTGATTCCTTAGAATTTTTTTTTCCCGTTCTTGGCGGTACTAAAATGCCGCTGTGTCTGGATATCTTATCTGTCTCCCCGGGAAAATGAATATCTCCAGAAAAGATTTTCAGTTCAATACTTTTTTTTTTTCTCTCCACTCGGACTAATCCGCCTACTCGGCTTCTTGCATTTAAAGCAAGTCGTGTATTTACTCCAATGATACTATTGTTCCGAACCATTATGTACGAAGATCCAGGTAAAATATGCACTTCTTCCGGAATGAAAAAAAACCGATCTACTCTCATTTGGTTTTTCAGACTAAATTCTTTTGCTCTTCGATACTCAATCAAATCCTCTTTTTTTACGACAGAATCCACCTCTACGGTCCCATATTTAGTAATTCCAGAACTGCTTCTTCTGTATCGTGGATCATCAAAATAAGCAAGAATACTATTTCTACGAAAAATACCATCTATGGGTATTTCAATTGAAATACCAAAATGGGTTATTAGTTCTTTCTCCCGTTCTTGATCATATTGTAATGGAATGATGAATCTATTTCTTCGCCTTTTCACCAAAAAATCATAATTCTCTTGGAGCACAGAAGGATTTAGGAAATTCAAATGACCCTTGGATAGGATTCGATCCGATATTGAATAGGCAAGACTTTCTCTATCTTTTTTACTAGAAGTATCCAAAAATTTATGCCTTACCCGATCATTAGTCATTGAGAAGTCAGAGATATATCTGACTCCCCCAAAAAAAGAATGAACATTCTTTTGATCTTGATCCTTGTGGAGCGAAAAAGACACTATACTAGATTCGAGCGAACCCCCCACTAATATCCATAAATGGCTTGTTTTTGGTAATAGATGAACATTACCATATGTATATTCAGGTGCATGATAGACATCGGTACTCCAGTGCATTTCTCCTTCTGATTCAGAATAAATATGTTTTCGAACCCTCTCTTTAAAATGAAAAGTGGACACTCCGGAACGAATCTCAGCAATTACTTGTTCTGATTCTACATATTGATCATTTTGAACTAAAATCAAACTCTTTGGTGGAATATTCACATTATGTATAATATCCTGACCCTCAAGAATTACATACAAGTTTATAGAACATAAAAAAGCAGGATGCCCGTGGCGGGTACGCGTGGGATGAACCAAATCCTCATTGAATTGAATTTTTCCATTAGAAGGAGCTCGTACATGTTCGGCAGTACCACCCGTGAATACTCCACCAGTATGAAAAGTTCTTAATGTTAGTTGAGTACCCGGTTCCCCAATTGATTGACCTGCAATAATACCTACAGCTTCCCCCAATTCGACCAAGTCACCGTGAGTGGGACTCCGGCCATAACATAATTGACAGATCCAAGATGTACTCCTGCAAGTAAAAGGTGTTCGAATATATATTGGTTGTGCTCGAAAGGTTATGAATCGATTGACAAGCCCAATCCCAATATCTTGATTTCGAGTGGCAATGCATCGTAGACCCAGATAGATATCGTCCGCCAATACACGACCAATTAATGTTTGGGCAATTCTTTTTTCCGTCAT